TCTTGGATCTGTCGATTATGCTATGGTCGGAGTCCGACTCATGGTGACCTGGTTGAATTGGGGGAAGCCGTCGGTATTATTTCGGGTCAATCTATTGGGGAACCGGGGACTCAACTAACATTAAGAACTTTTCATACCGGTGGCGTATTTACAGGGGGCACTGCAGAACATGTACGAGCCCTTTGTAATGGGAAAATCAAATTCAAGGAGGATTTGGTTCATCCCACGCGTACACGTCACGGGCATCCTGCTTTTCTATGTTCGATCGATTTGGATGTAATTATTGAGAGTAAAGATATTATGCATAATGTGACTATTCCACCAAAAAGTTTTCTTTTAGTTCAAAATAATCAATATGTCGAATCGGAACAAGTGATTGCTGAGATTCAGGCAGGAGCATACACTTTGAATTTTAAAGAGAGGGTTCGAAAACATATCTATTCTGATTCAGAGGGAGAAATGCACTGGAGTACTGATGTGTACCATGTAACCGAATTTACATATAGTAATGTACACCTCTTGCCAAAAACAAGTCATTTATGGATATTATCGGGGGGTTCATGCAGATCTAATGTAGTTGCTTTTTCACTCTACAGGGATCAAGATCAAATGAATATTCATTCTCTTTCTCTTTATGTCGAACGAAGAGAGATTTCTAGCCTCTCGCTCTCGGTGAATAATGATCAAGCGAGACACAAATTATTTCGTTCTGATTTTTCTGCTAAAAAAGAAGTTGGAATTCGTGAGATGTCTGATTATTCGGGATTTAATAGAATCATAGGTACTGGTCATTGTAATCTCATACATCCCGCAATTCTCCACGCGAATTCGGATTTATTGGCAAAAAGGCAAAGAAATCGATTTCTTATTCCATTCCACTCGATTCAAGAACAAGAGAAAGAGCTAATGCCCCATTCAGGTATCTCGATTGAAATACCCATAGGGGGTATTTTCCGTCGAAATAGTATTCTTGCTTATTTCGACGATCCTCGATACAGAAGAAAGAGTTCCGGAATTACTAAATATGGGACTCTGGGGGCGCATTCAATCGTCAAAAAAGAGGACTTGATTGAGTATCGAGGACTCAAAAAAATTAAGACAAAATACCAAATGGAAATAGATCGCCTTTTTTTCATTCCCGAAGAAGTGCATATTTTTCCCGAATCTTCTTACCTAATGGTACGGAATAATAGTATCATTGGAGTAGATACACGAATCACTTTAAATATAAGAAGCCGAGTGGGCGGATTGGTCCGAATGGATAGAAAAAAGGGGGGGGTTGAACTAAAAATATTTTCGGGAGATATCCATTTTCCCGGAGAGATAGATAAGATATCCCGACACAGTGGTATCTTGATACCGCCAGACAGGGAAAAAAAAGAACTTAAGGAAGCCACTAAGGAATCAAAAAAATTGAAAAAATGGATCTATGTTCAACGGATCACACCTACCAAAAAAAAGTATTTTGTTTTGGTTCGACCCGTAGTCACATATGAAATAGCGGACGGTATAAATTTAGAAACACTCTTCCCCCAGGATCTCCTGCGGGAAAAGGATAATATGCAATTTAGAGTTGTCAATTATGTCCTTTATGGGGACGGCAAAGCTGCTCGGGGAATTCCTGATACAAGTATTCAATTAGTTCGGACGTGTTTAGTGTTGAATTGGGACCAAGACAAAAAGAGTTCTTCTGTCGAAGAGGTTTGTACTTCCTTTGTTGAAGTACGTACAAATGGTCTGATGCGCGATTTCTTAAGAATCAACTTAGTAAAATCCCAAATTTCATATATCAGAAAAAGGAATCATCCGTCAGGTTCAGGATTGATCTCTAATAAAGGTTCTGTTCGCACCAATAGCAATCCGTTTTATTCCGTTTTTGGCAAGGCGGGGGTTGAACAATCACTTAGCCAAAATCAAGGAACTGTTCGTACGTTGTTGAATAGAAATAAGGAATGCCAATCTTTGATAATTTTGTCATCATCTAATTATTTTCGAATGGGTCCATTGAACGATGTAAAATATCCCAATGCGATAAAACAATCAATTCCAATTCAAAAGGATTCTCTAACTCCAATTAGGAATTCGTTGGGACCTTTAGGAACAGTTCTTCAAATTGCAAATTTTTATTCATTTTACTATTTAATAACTCATAATCATCATTCGGTAACTAAATATTTGAAACTTGACAATTTAAAACAGCCTTGTCAAGTACTTAACTATTATTTAATGGATGAAAAGGGGGAAATTTATAATCCTGATACAGACAGTAAGATCATTTTGAATCCATTTAATTTGAATTGGTATTTTTTCCATCATAATTATTGTGAGGAAATGTCCCCGATAATTAGTCTTGGGCAGTTTCTTTGTGAAAATTTATGTATAACCAAAAACGGACCACACCTAAAATCGGGTCAAGTTTTAATTGTTAAAGTTAACTCTGTAATAATACGATCAGCTAAGCCTTATTTGGCTACTCCTGGAGCAACTGTTCATGGGCATTATGGGGAAATCCTTTACGAAGGGGATACATTAGTTACATTTATATATGAAAAATCGAGATCCGGTGATATAACGCAGGGTCTTCCAAAAGTGGAACAAGTGTTAGAAGTGCGTTCGCTTGATTCAATATCGATGAACCTAGAAAAGAGAGTTGAGGGTTGGAACGGGCGTATAACAAGAATTCTTGGGATTCCTTGGGGATTCTTGATTGGTGCTGAGCTAACTATAGTGCAAAGTCGTATCTCTTTGGTTAATAAGATCCAAAGGGTTTATCGATCGCAGGGGGTGCAGATTCATAATAGGCATATAGAAATTATTGTACGTCAAATAACATCAAAAGTCTTGGTTTCAGAAGATGGAATGTCGAATCTTTTTTTACCCGGCGAACTGATTGGATTGTTACGAGCGGAACGAACGGGGCGCGCTTTGGAAGAAGTGATCTGTTATCGAGCTATCTTATTGGGAATAACGAGAGCATCTCTGAATACTCAAAGTTTTATATCCGAAGCAAGTTTTCAAGAAACCACACGCGTTTTAGCAAAAGCAGCTCTCCGAGGTCGTATCGATTGGTTGAAAGGACTGAAGGAAAACGTTATTCTGGGGGGGATAATACCCGTGGGTACCGGATTCAAAGGATTAGTGCACTGTTCAAGGCAGCATAACACCATTCTTTTGGAAAGACAAAAACAAACAGGGAATTTATTCGGGGGGGAAATGAGAGATATTTTCTTACACCACAGACAATTATTTGACTCTTGCATTTCAACGACTTTCCATGATACATCAGAGTAATCGCTTAGAGGGTTTAATAAGTCCTAGGAATGTATTCTTTTAACTATTTGTGATCGTTTTATTTCTTAATGGTAAGAAAAAAGGGATAATAATGAATAGGAAGTAATGAATGGCCTGGGTCGTGTATCAACGGTCAATCTCTGGTAGAAGAGAAGGTTCCCTCGGAACAATTATTTATTTTAGGGCGCCTCGTCTCTTAAAAAAAAGAGGAGGTGGGGGAGAAATGGCAAGAAGATATTGGAACATCTGTTTGGAAGAGATGATGGAAGCAGGAATTCATTTTGGTCATGGTACTCGGAAATGGAATCCTAGAATGGCACCTTATATATCTGCAAAACACAAAGGTATTCATATTACAAATCTTACTCGAACTGCTCGTTTTTTATCAGAAGCTTGTGATTTGGTTTTTGATGCAGCAAGTGGGGGAAAACTATTCTTAATTGTTGGTACTAAAAATAAAGCTGCTGATTCAGTCACCCGAGCTGCACTAAAGACTAGGTGTCATTATGTTAATAAAAAATGGCTCGGTGGTATGTTAACGAATTGGTCCACTACAGAAACGAGACTTCACAAGTTCAGGGATTTGAGAACGGAACAAAAAAGGGGGAGACTTGACAGTCTTCCCAAAAGGGATGCCGCTATTTTGAAAAGACAATTATCACGTCTGCAAACGTATCTGGGTGGGATTAAATATATGACGAGGGTACCCGATATTGTAATCATCATTGATCAGCATGAAGAATATAGGGCTCTTCGAGAATGTATCACTTTGGGAATTCCAACAATTTGTTTAATCGATACAAATTGTGACCCAGATCTCGCAGATATTTCCATTCCAGCAAACGATGACGCTATAGCGTCAATCCGATTAATTCTTAACAAATTAGTATTCGCAATTTGTGAGGGTCGCTCTAGCTATATACGAAATCGTTGATTAATAATAAGACAAATAAATGATTTTGGTAACTCCGTGGATTTATGGCTTGGGTACTATTCCTGAATCGCACAAAAGAAAAGAAACAAAAACTGGTGGATATTATGTAATTAGCGGATATTCAAAATATACAATTCAAGTAGACAAGTCGAAAAGAAGCTGGTTGAATCAAAATAATTCCTTTTGAATTTCGATTTCGGTCAGAGGGCAATATGAATGTTCTATCATGTTCCATCAACACACTAAAGGGGTTATACGATATATCCGGTGTCGAAGTAGGCCAACATTTCTATTGGCAAATAGGCGGGTTCCAAGTCCATGCCCAAGTTCTTATTACTTCTTGGGTTGTAATTGCTATCTTATTAGGTTCAGCCTTTATAGCCGTTCGGAATCCACAAACCGTTCCGACTGCCGGTCAAAATTTCTTCGAATATGTCCTTGAATTCATTCGAGACGTGAGCAAAACTCAGATTGGAGAAGAATATGGCCCATGGGTTCCCTTTATTGGAACTATGTTTCTTTTTATTTTTGTTTCGAATTGGTCAGGTGCTCTTTTACCTTGGAAAATCATAGAGTTACCTCATGGGGAGTTAGCCGCACCCACGAATGATATAAATACTACCGTTGCTTTAGCTTTGCTCACGTCAATAGCATACTTCTATGCAGGTCTTTCCAAAAAGGGATTAGGTTATTTCAGTAAATACATTCAACCGACTCCAATTCTTTTACCCATTAACATTTTAGAAGATTTCACAAAACCCTTATCGCTTAGTTTTCGACTTTTCGGAAATATATTAGCCGATGAATTAGTAGTTGTTGTTCTTGTTTCTTTAGTCCCTTTATTGGTTCCTATACCTGTCATGTTCCTTGGATTATTTACAAGCGGTATTCAAGCTCTTATTTTTTCAACTTTAGCTGCGGCTTATATAGGCGAATCTATGGAGGGACATCATTGACTCGTTTTCGAAATTGTCTTTTTTTGTAGCTTAGAACAAGGCAATCTATGCGTAACTCAAGATAATGGACTTAGGAAACATACATATACAAACATAAATCTACAAATCCAGAATATACGACCAAGAGCCGTATAAACGAAAATTACGATATTGGGGAATTTTAGAAAAAGATCCTTTCGATCTCTTTTCTAAAATTCCTCTTTGGCCTGATTCGATCATACCCCCCACCAACTAATATTCTCTTTATATTGTTTTGTTCATTTTTGTTCATTCAATTACAATAGCAAATAGCAATGAATAAAAATTTTTATAGTATAACAATAAGAGGCAGGTGATTAAAAAAACGAAAAGAACGGTGCTTTCTAAAAAAATTCCCCTTTTAGTTCATTTTAGTCAATTCTTCAATTCAACGATTGAAAAAAAAAATAAAATAGAATAAATAAGAAATTGCATGGCCGTATCTCAATCAAATACTTAGATTTAGTTCTATTCAATGATTCGCCCCAATGAATTCGTCTATTTCGATTGTAGCCATGTTGGATAATGATAAATAAAAGGAATAGAAAAAATTCTAAAAAAAAAAGAGATTCATAAAAAACGGGGTGATTGGGCGAGGGGGACATATTTAGGTATATGGAATCAAATTCCAACTCTTGTGGATTTCTGGAAAAGGGGTTCTAGAATACGATTGATTTTAAGAGCCGAATAATACTTTGAATCTAAGATATGAATAGTTGGTTTACGTTATGGAAGAAAGACGTGTATATGGGATATTAGATATTGCTAGTTCTATATGAACTAAAGATATATCGAATCCACCCCACTCTTGTGACTATTGTGAATTTCGATAAGGATTCCAATAGAAATTGTTCTATTTCGTTTTTGCTTTGACTGGGAATTGAATCAATAAAAATAAAGAGATCAAATAAAGAAAACGAACGAATAATTCAAAAAAGGATCCCGAAAAAAAGAAATGAAAGAATAAAAGAAAAAGTCGTATGGATTCACAAAAATCCTGTGTTGGGCCCGTGGATCGGAACTAAAAAAGAGATATCGAAATAGTTTTGAGTGACGGAATAATTAAGTCATAATTCATTGGAATTGGACGATTGTATCATTAACGATTTCTTTAGTTTTTCTTTATTTTAGTGCGAGGAACTTATCATGAATCCACTGATTTCTGCCGCTTCCGTTATTGCCGCTGGGTTGGCTGTTGGGCTTGCTTCTATTGGACCTGGAGTTGGTCAAGGTACTGCTGCGGGCCAAGCAGTAGAGGGGATTGCGAGACAACCCGAGGCGGAGGGAAAAATACGAGGTACTTTATTGCTTAGTCTGGCTTTTATGGAAGCCTTAACAATTTATGGACTGGTTGTAGCATTAGCGCTTTTATTTGCGAATCCTTTTGTTTAATCCTATAAATAGGAAAGGAAATTGACTTCTTTTTTTTCTCGTATTTAGTATATCTGCGTTTTGGTCTTTTTTGAATTCTATTGCAAGGAATGATTTGAGGATGAGGAATTAAAATAGAAAATAAGCATACCAATTCGCTTTTTTCTTTCCCTTTCTTAGTCTAAAGGAAACCCCCTTTTTAAGGGATGTTGCAACAAACAAGGGGTTTTGCGATTGGCAGAAGTCTCGGTCCCTAATACTAAAAACTATCTTTCTTAGCGGGAATCTCCAATTGCCAATTCAAAGAAAGGATTTCGAAATCTAATTTTTGACTCTGTGTCGAAATAGGCAAATTACTAAAAAAAAGACAAATAAATTAAAAAAAAAATATATATATATAAATATTATCTAATTATGTAGAAAAAAAAACGAACTGCGTTCTTTTTTTTTTTAGTCTATCTAAAAGAGGAGATCATATGAAAAATGTAACCGATTCTTTCGTTTCTTTGGTTCACTGGCCATTCGCCGGGAGTTTCGGGTTTAATACCGATATTTTAGCAACAAATCCAATAAATCTAAGTGTAGTGATTGGTGTATTGATCTTTTTTGGAAAGGGAGTGTGTGCGAGTTGTTTATTTCAAGAATAGGCTGGACCCAACCAGCTGCACCCTTTTTTCGTTATAACTAAGGACCAAAGGGAAAAGGGTGCATGATTCCGCGAATTACTTCTGAATCAATTTCAAATCATATTTAAGAACCATAGCATTTCGTGATTTGTTGGTAAATCTATTTGGATTCTCTATGAAACAAACCAACAATGTGGGACCATTAACATGGTTAAAGCTAAAGTTTGAAGTCCAGACAAAGCACCGTACTCTTTCTACTACTATGTTTTACTATAGAATAGAAATGTTTTCAAAATGAATAATT